ACACCTGTTCCACTTTTGGAAGACCTTGCGTTATATCACCAGATCTTGATTTTTCATATATAAATGTAACTAATGTATCTCCTTCGTAAAGGATTTCCCCATAATGTCCATGAACGGTTGCTCCTGGAGTAGCCAAATAAGGCTTAGCTGATCGTATTACCACAGAGTCAACTTGAAGAATTAGAACTTGACCCGATTTTAAATGAGGTCCTTTTTTGGCTATACATACATTTTCACAAAGAAACTGCCCAAGACTAACAATTGTAGATGTCTCTTCACAATAATTGTAATGGATAAAATACCAATTCAAATTGAATGGATTCAAAATAATGTTACTGCATGAATAGGGATTATAAATTTTACCTTTTTCATCCAGTAAATAATATTTAAGTATTTGAAAACTCTGTTTTAAATTGTCAAGTTGCAAATAGTTAGTTAGTAAGATCTGATTATGGGTTATTAAATGGGAAAATAAATCCAAATTAGAAATTGGAAAGCCTGTTCCTAAGGGGCCCAACGAATTACTAATTGGAATTAGGGGGTCCTTTTTGATTGATTCTTTTATTATATTGGGAGATTTTACATGGTTGAATGGACCTATTCGAGAACAATTGGATGATGACAAAATTATCAAAGATTGAGATTCCTTATTTCGATTCAACAACGTATGAATAGTCCCTTGATTTGGATTAACGGATTCTTGAATGGTTGCCTTGGAATAGGAATGAATGGAAGAAAACGGATTGACATTAGCGCGATCTGATCCATTCTCAGAGATCAATCCTGCACCCGACAGATCGTTCCTTTTTCCGGTATACGAAATAGGTGACTTCGCTAAGTCGATTCTTAGAAAATCTCTAATCAAACCATTTGTCCTTATTTCAACAAAGGAAGCACAGGCCTTTTCGATCTTTTTGTCTTGGTCCCAATTCAACACTAAACAAGTCCGAACTAATTGAATACTTGTGTCCCAAATTTCAAGAATTGGGTCGTAATAAAGGATATAATTGACAACTCGAAGTTGTAGATTATCACTTTCCTGCAAGAGATCCGGCGGGAAAAGTCTTCCTAAATTTATACCGTCCGTTTTTTTATATGGGACTACAGGTTGAACCAAAACAAAATATTTTTTTTCATACCTGGAAAGTTTCATTCGTTGGATATAGAGCCAATTTTTCAATTTTTTGTAATTTTGTTTTCCCCCTCCTGGTGGTATCAATCGGAATGCCTTATTTGTCTTTCCAGGAAAATGTATATCTCCGGAAAAGATTATCAGTTTAATTTTTTCTGCTTTTTTCTTGATTCGAACCAATCCGGCTACCCGACTTCTTCTATTTAAAGTGATTTGCGTATCTACCCCAATAATACTATTGTGCCGTACCATTATGGACGAAGATTCGGCCAAAATGTGAACTTCCACGGGAATAAAAAAAAATGGATTTACTTCCTTTTGGTATTTTGGCCAAAATACCTTGACTCCTCGATACTCAATCAAATCCTCTTCGTTGACGATTGAATTAAGTTCTCTAGTCTCATATTTAGTAAGTCCCGAGCTCTTTCTTATATATCGAGGATCATCGAAATAAGCAAGAATACTATTTCTACGCAGAATACCATTTCTGGGGATTTCAATTGAGATACCTGAAGAAGGTATTAGTTGGTTCTCGCCTTCTTGAAGCAATTCGAGTGGGATGATGAATCTATTTCTTCGCCTCTTCGCCAATAAATCAGAATTCCCCTCGAGAATGGCCGGATTACAACGACCAGTACATGTCATTCGATTAAGTTCTGAATAATCGGGAATCCTATCTCCCTTTTGATTTTTACCAGAAAAATACGAACTAAAAAATTTGTGTCTCGCTTGATTATTAGTTACTGAGGGGTTAGAAATATATCTTCGCTTAACAGAAAGAGAATAAGCGTTCATTTGATCTTGATCCTTGTGGATCGAACAGGGTCCTAGACTGGATCTCCAGGGCTCCCCTAATAATATCCATAAATGACTTGTTTTTGGTAAGAGATGAATATTACCATATGTAAATTCAGGTGCATGGTACACATCGGTATTCCAGTGCATTTCGCCCTCTGAGTCAGAATAAATATGTTTTCGAACCTTCTCTTTCAAATTCAAAGTGGATGTTCTCGCGCGAATCTCAGCAATGACTTGTTCTGATTCTACATATTGATCGTTTTGAACTAAAAGAAAACTTTTGGGCGGAATACACACATTGTGTATAATATCTTCACTCTCAATAGTTACATACAAGTCTCTAGAACATAGAAAAGCAGGATGTCCATGACGTGTACGTGTCGGATGAACTAAATCCTCATTGAATTTTATTTTTCCATTAGAAGGGGCTCGCACATGTTCTGCAGTACCCCCTGTGAATACTCCGCCGGTATGAAAAGTTCTTAATGTTAATTGAGTGCCCGGTTCTCCAATAGATTGACCTGCAATAATACCAACAGCTTCTCCCAATTCGACCAGGTCGTCATGAGCTGGACTCCGGCCATAACATAATTGACAAATCCAAGATGTACTCCTACAAGTAAAGGGGGTTCGAATAGAGATTGGTTGTGCTCTAAAAGTGATGAATCTATTGACAAGTCCAATCCCAATATCTTGATTTCTAGTAGCAATGCATCGCGAACCTATATATATATCATCTGCTAATACACGCCCAATTAATGTTTGGATAAAAATCCTGTCCGCCATCATTCCATTTCGAGGACTTACAGAAAAACCTCGAACGGTGCCACAATCTGTTCGACGTACAACAATGTGTTGAACTACTTCAACAAGTCTGCGCGTGAGATATCCTGCATCTGATGTTCGGATAGCGGTATCCACAACTCCTTTACGGGCTCCGTAGCAAGAAATAATATATTCTGTTAAAGAGAGCCCTTCGCGTAAATTGCTTTGAATGGGTAAATCAATCATTTGACCTTGGGGATCCGACATTAATCCTCTCATACCTACTAATTGATGTACCTGAGATGCATTTCCTCTGGCTCCCGAAAAAGACATTATATGAACTGGATTAAAAGGATCGGTCATCCGAAAATTTGGATTCATTTCTTGTCGCAAATATTCACTTGTGGCATACCATATCTCGATCGATTGACGTAATTTTTCTACCGCGTGTACATTCCCATAATGATGGTGTTTTTCCAAAATAAAACTTTGTTGTTCAGCGTCTTGAACTAGCCATCTTTTAGAAGGTATTGTTAAAAGATCATCAATTCCTAATGAAATGGATGCGGCGGTAGCTTGTCGGAAACCCAGAGTCTTTACTTGATCCAGGATATGTGATGTATATCCTATTCCATAGTGATCAATAAATCGACTAATAAGTCGTTTCATGGCAGTTCCGTCTATCACTTTATTGTGAAAGACCTGAGTGGGCCGTTCTGCCATCAGTACCTCCATATTGCGCTGAGTAGAATTTGACAATGGGTTTGAGTCAGTGATTGGAAAACTTCCTTTTCTAGATCTTGATTCACGTATAAATTCCGCAATTATGGTCCTAGTTAACCCGGCGAGACTCGAATTCCCGCGGGTAGCATAGAATTACAACAGCCCTGCCAAAACCCCTGTATGGCTTCTTCTATTTCTCGATAAAGAGAAATATGACCAAGAGTGGTTCGAATATATATATATAAAATTTCCCTTTTTATACTTCTTACTATTAGATAGTGTCCATAAATCTCATAATAGGTACCCAAAGATTCATAGTGAATTTCGATGGGAGCTTCTCTTGCAGCAATAACGCGTTGATCTAGTCGCCACCGCAGCCACAAAGCACTACCTAAATTGATTCGTTTTTGCCGATAAGCGCCAATTGCATCATAGGCATTACAAAAAAAGGGTTCTTTTTTTTTTGTATACTTATAGTTATTATTTTCATTTTGATAGTTTCTACGATTACATGGATTATACCTATTTACACAAATACCGCGACGATTACCACTCGTTAAGACATAGAGTCCACTAAGCATATCTTGAGTTGGTGCAGAAATGGGATCTCCAATAGTTGGAGACAAAAGATTCATATGAGAAAACATAAGTAAACGTGCCTCTGCTTGAGCCTCCAAAGATAAAGGCACATGAACAGCCATTTGATCCCCGTCAAAGTCTGCATTAAAGCCCTTACAAACTAATGGATGTAAACAAATAGCACGCCCCTCCACTAAAACAGGGAGAAATGCCTGTATGCCTAATCTATGCAGAGTAGGCGCTCTATTCAGCAATACAGGATGGTCATCCAGAATTTCCTGAAGTATTTCCCATACAATCGGTTTTTTTTTTCGAATTTGACTCTTAGCAACTCCTATGTTCGAAGCAAGATGTTTTCTAATTAGGTCACGAATTACAAATGCCTGGAAAAGTTCTATTGCTATTTCGCGAGGCAATCCACATCGATGTAAGGAAAGTGAAGGGCCCACGACAATCACTGACCGCCCTGAATAATCGACCCGTTTACCAAGCAGAGTCTCGCGAACTCTTCCTTCTTTGCCTTCAATTACATCTGAAAGCGACTTGTAAACTCTATTATGATCGTCTCTCATTGGTTGTCCGCAGATTCCATTATCAAGAAGTGCATCCACGGCTTCTTGTAGCAATTTTTCCTGAGATATTATTAATTCTTCTGGCGTAGCTATACTTGTTGTTAATAGATCTGTAAGAGTATTATTCCGATAGATAATTCTTCTATAGATTTCATTAATATCCGAGGTCACTAGTTTATCCTCATCTATATGATAGATTGGTCTCAACTCAGGAGGAAGAACTGGTAATAGACACAAAACCATCCATTTTGGTTCTATATTTGTTCGAATAAAATGCTTAGCCAATTCCATGCGTCTAAGCAAAAAATCTTTTCTTCTTCCAACTTTTCGATCTTCCCATTCGTTCCCCGTGGGTTCTTCTTCCTCCAATTCTTTCCATTCTACCAATGAATAATCTATAATAATTCGTAAATCTAGATTGGCTAATTGTT